TTTTACATATATTTACATATATTTTCCCGATATATATATATCGGTTTTAGCACGCAATTTAGCATACTTGAAGGGTCAATTCTTTTGTTTTCATCTTAGTTATTATCTTTCCGAACGAAAACTAACTAAAAGGAAATTGAATTACTCTTATATTGAATAATTTAATAGCCATAACGACTCTAATGGTTATAACTAATAATTCCTTTTTGAATTCAAATTGAATTTGAATTCAAAAAAGAATTTTACTATTTTACTATCTAATTACAATATTGATTATTGATAATCATCTATATTGATAAGATAAATAGATCAAATTCTATATTGCTATATTGATAGATTAATTGTTATCTGAAGAATTAATAGCTAAGATTCCAGTAGTTTACTAAATTCCTATGTGTGTAGAATTTATGTTATGCGAGCCCGCTTAGCTCAGAGGTTAGAGCATCGCATTTGTAATGCGGTGGTCATCGGTTCGACTCCGATAGCTGGCTTTTCTCCATATGTTTGATTTGTTTTTTTTCCATAGTTGATAATGTGAAATCAAAGAAATTGAAAAGGGTTCTTCTACTTTTCTCAAAGAACACCCTTCTATTATCTCATAAGAACTTCCAATAAAAAAAAAGGGGAGGAGTTTAATTTATGTAGACCAAATCAATCAAGAAAAGAACTCTTACTTTTTTTTTCTATTCTTTTTATTTTAATATACTATTTTTTAAGATTTTTTAGTATTTAATAGTCTTAAATTAATTAAGTTTTCTATTCAATAAAATTGAATAATTAATATTAATACAATAAAGTATATATATTAATATATTAAGGCCCGAATATTGATATAATTTATCTAATTAGTCTTTCGAATTATTCTTTGTAGTACAATATTTCACTAAATTTCGATTAATTTCAATTTTCAATTCTAATTTTTCTATTTATAATTTAGTTTAGTTTAATTTCATTTAGGTTTATGCAACTTCATAAGGAGTCTTTATGTCGCGTTACAGAGGGCCTCGTTTCAAAAAAATACGTCGTCTGGGGGCTTTACCGGGACTAACTAATAAAAATCCTAAAGCTGGAAATGATCTTAGAAACCAATTACGCCTCGGTAAAAAATCTCAATATCGTATTCGTTTAGAAGAAAAACAAAAATTGCGCTTTCATTATGGTCTTACAGAACAACAATTACTTAAATACGTTCATATCGCCGGAAAAGCAAAAGGGTCAACAGGTCAAGTTTTACTACAATTGCTGGAAATGCGGTTGGATAACATCCTTTTTCGATTAGGTATAGCTTCGACTATTCCTCAAGCCCGCCAATTGGTTAACCATAGACATATTTTAGTTAATGGTGGTATAGTAGATATACCAAGTTATCGCTGCAAACCTCGCGATATTATTACAGTGAGAGATGAACAAAAATCTAAGTCTCTGGTTCAAAATTATCTTGATTCATTCTCCCATGAGGAATTGCCAAAACATTTGACTCTTCACCCATTCCAATATAAAGGATCAGTCAATGAAATACTAGATAGTAAATGGGTCAATTTAAAAATAAATGAATTGCTAGTTGTAGAATATTATTCTCGTCAGACTTAAACCTAACTAAAATTAAGAAGGATTTGGACAATTTTGCCCTCCCTTTACACCCATATAAAGAGTAAAGGATTTTATATGAAGATTTTTTTCCCATTCATGTATCCTAGATTGATAGGGAGATTTTAATTCCTTGTCCAGTCTTTCTAGTTTTTTACATATTACACAAATTGGGATTAGGAATAGCGAAACCACATCAAAGAAAGCCATAACTGTTGGAAGAAAGGTGTCCATTGTTATTTGATTTACGATATTGCGGTCAATAACATTGTTGAATTAGGTGAAGGGTAGGTACGGAAAGAGAGGGATTCGAACCCTCGGTAAACAAAAGCCTACATAGCAGTTCCAATGCTACGCCTTGAACCGCTCGGCCATCTTTCCTACATAATGATAAAGTTTAATAAATCGAGTGAATAGTGATTCATATTAGGTTTTTGGATAAAAGCGTACACTCTATTTTAACTAAGAAAAATATAAAAACTTTGTCACACCCTTAGTCGAGGCTGCAGAGATTAGATAATTTTGTGAGACAAACTTTTAAAAATAATAAATAAAGCTATCTATTCATGTTTATGAAGATGTTATTCCCGATTTGATTTTCGAATTTTTATACCGGATTAAATCACTTAATTGGAGCAACTCCGCCCATTGATCCTTTTTTTTTAGACTATCTTTAATGATTACCTTTAGACCATATTCTATTTTCATACATCATAGAGCGATTATTCGATTCTTTCTCCTCTTTAGATCATAATCATAATTTAATCAAAACGTCTCGAATTATCCTACAGATTAGAATAAATTTGTTGATTCTTCAACTTTGATGAAATCGGAATATTTTCCGATATTCTTAATACTACTATATTTACATTTGACTGAAATCTAATCGTCTTCAAATATTTATTATTTTTTATTGATTCCTGCAAAAAATAAACTATTTGAGTAGAAGTTTCATTTTAATGAGTCTGTTTTTATGTTATTTCGTACTGTCAAATTCCGCTGGTTGTGGGATTATTTTCTCACGAAGGTAATTAAAAGAAATTATAGAATGAATTTCTGTCTATGTCTAGATCTCGAATAAATGGAAATTTTATTGATAAGACCTTTTCGATTGTAGCCAATATTTTATTACGAATAATTCCGACAACTTCGGGCGAGAAAGAGGCATTCGCCTATTACAGAGATGGTGCGATTTGATTCTTTTTTATTTAGTTATTTTCTACTTTGTCTTTCATTTTTTTAATTTCATTAAAATGAAATTTTTTATATTTTTTAACGTTCTTAGGAGAAAGTTGGATTATAATTATATTATTCGGGATAGAAAGAAAAAAATTATTTCAAATAATTTTACGCTTGTTGAAGGTGAAGTTTGTAAATAAAGCAAACCCTTCTGTCGTGTATCCCCAATTACTGCAACCTCAAATGCTTCAATTGTTGATTATAGAGTATTGAGCGAAAGGTTATACCTATGGTTGTGTTAGGGCAAACTTACTCTACTAGTACCAATAGGAGGCATAGAGGAAGAGGCACTACTACTCGGAATCAACAACAGGAAAACTTTGTTATAAATTATCCCTTTTTCTTATCAGGATCGGTACTAACAAGAATGGTTGGGACAACAAGCACCCATCTCGTTCGTGTTTTGGATACCCGTATAACCATCGAAAACTGTTGAAAGTGACTAATTCCTGAAAATTAAGCGGCGTTTAAGACAAATAAATTGCTGGAGTTACCCCTTATTTTATATAATATCAACATACTTGATTTAAGGAAAGAGCCTTTACAAAAGGGTTGGTTAGAGATTTCTTGTAAAAACACCAGCCCCACTCAGTTTATAATGAGAATATTTCAATTTTTTTTCATATATTAGTCTCATTATGTACATAAAGGAGGAGCCGTATGAGATGAAAATCTCATGTACGGTTCTGAAACGGAGATCTTTTGAATCAAATGACGACCGTAACGGATGTCGGCTCAATCCGAAGGAAATTATGCGGAAGCTTTACAGAATTATTATGAAGCTATGCGACTAGAAATTGATCCCTATGATCGAAGTTATATACTCTATAACATAGGCCTTATCCACACAAGAAACGGAGAACATACAAAAGCTTTGGAATATTATTTTCGTGCACTAGAGCGAAATCCATTTTTACCACAAGCCTTTAATAATATGGCCGTAATCTGTCATTACGTGCGACTATCTCCACTATAGAAATAAAAGGGGAAAAAAGAGCAAATTTCTTAATAAATACTAGAAAAAAAATAGGCTTTCTACATATGTATCGTCCAAAACAACGATTTTTATCAGCTGTAGCAAAGAAATAAACTTCATAAAATTTGAAGTATGAATAAGAAGAAATAGGTATGCCTAGATACTTTATTCGATGGATAAAGGATCCAATTTAATTGATAGAGGAAGCACCGTAAAGATCAATTCGCGAGGTTTTGGGCCGATACAATAAGAACTGCTTATTTATGCCATGATATGAAATAAAAGTTAGGAATCAACTTATGTAATATAGTTGATCCCCTAAGATATTGAGCAGCGGTGTAGCATCAGATCCCAAAGATAGTAAGCCTTTTCCTTCTTATAAAGGAAAGCCTTTTTCAAGGATTCTATAATAAATATAGAAATTAATATATTAAAATATATTAAACCGAGATAGTTACCTTTTTAGAAAACACTAATGATAGTGGAAATGCCTCTACTTTATTTTATGAAGGCGGGAGAAAAGATAAAACTGATTAAATCAGTAAGCAAAATTCAAGTTTGAAACTCATAACCTCTTTTTCTTTTGGTTAACATTAACTCGAGAGAAAAAATGGGATAGATCCATGAGAAATCTCATTCAATTCAATATGGTAGATAAAAAAAAAAAAGGACACCAAAAGAACTTGACCGTTGAGCCGTATGAGGTAGGAAACTCTCAAGTACGGTTCTAAGGGAAGGAATTTACCCCCTATTCCGACCGGGGAGAACAGGCCATTCGACAAGGAGATTCTGAAATTGCGGAGGCTTGGTTCGATCAAGCTGCCGAATATTGGAAACAAGCTCTAACGCTTACTCCGGGTAATTATATTGAAGCACAGAATTGGTTGAAGATCACAAGGCGTTTCGAATAAGAACATTTTTTTAGTTTATTCGAATTTATTAATTGCTTTAATTACTATATATTTTTTAATAGTATTTCGATATATATTTTTTAATAGTATTTCGATTTAATATTATTTAGTTTTTAGAATTTTTTTTATTTGGTATAATCACACATTTGTTAGAATTAATTCTTTGTTGTATCTATCAATCAAATAAAAGGATCGTTTCGCTAGGAAGAACCAATCACAAAATTTCATTATATCCCTTCTTTCTCTAAAATCGTTCTATTTCATCTGGTATTTTGTAGGTATAAATA